TCTAATAAATCATTTAATGAAAGTAGATTATCTTACCATTAATTTCACAACTTTCATGATCTCTTCCCGAACCAAACATGAATCTTTCGATTCATTTGGCTCTCACGCTCAATTATTTATTTGATTTTTTTGTTATGGGTATTCCCATATCTTTTTTTTAATGTAATGAGCCTGCCCTCTCTTTTCTTTTCTGTTTGTATTCAAAGATATCTAAAATGATACAAGACCAGAATAAATATTAGGAGGACTCTTCCGACCAGATAAAAATCGATAATTGTCAGCAAAGTTGTTTCTTTATTTGTATTTGTTCTTAATTTAATTAAATTTTCTTTTTATTTAATTAAATAAAAAGAACAAATTTCTAATTTGGAATTCGATTTTTTCTTTTTTTCTTCAAATCCAAAAATTCCTCTTTTTTTATTTTATACATAGGTCGTCGATTCGGCATTGGATAAAAAAGGCAGAGTGCCCTTTTCTTTCTAGTAAATGGTTCAAATCCTTTTATCGATATGAGTGTTCTATATCAGATAAATTACCAACTATTCATTTGGAAAACATTTCAGTACTAATGTAGTCGTAGAAAGAGTACCATGTTTTGCCTGGACTTCAAACAGTTTAGCTTTAACCATGTTAATGGTCTCACATTATTGGTTGATAGAGAATCAAAGTTGATTTACCAATAAGTCACGAAATGCTATGGTTCTTACATATGATTTTTGAATTTATTCAGAAGTAATTCGTCGAGATCGTGCACCTTTTTTCCTATTTATCCTAAATATACTATAACTATAAATAAATATACTATAACTATAAATAACTATAAATAAAGTAAAGTGCAGCCGGATGGATCCAACCTATTCTTGAAATACACAACCCGCACACACTCCCTTTCCAAAAAAAATCAATACACCAATCACTACACTTAGATTTATTGGATTTGTTGCTAAAATATCGGTATTAAACCCGAAACTCCCGGCGGATGGCCAGTGGCGTGAGAAAACGAAAGAATCGGTTACATTTTTCATATGCTCTCCTCTTATAGATAGGACTGACAAAGAACAAAGTTCTTTTTCTATCACTTCGCTCGCCCCTTTCTTTTTTGATCAATTTATTTTTTTTTAATTGAATTTCCCCCTTTTAAATGGGAATAGATTAAATCTAGTAATTTCATTTAGGTTAGGTCTTAGGTCTCATTTCAATTGCGAAATATATCGTTTGTGGAAACGTTTCCTAAAAGGAAAAAAGTTTCCATTGTACTAAGCTAAGGACGGGAAGGAAGAAAGCGAGTGATCTGGTAATTCCTCATCCTCAAAGCAGTCCTTCCTGGAGTCTCAACAAATAAGTAATTATAGGAGTAAAGTGTTGATATAATTCGAAGAAGGAAACGGCAATTTAATTTCAAGTTAATTTAATAAGAAAAAAGTATGTAATATAAGGTACTTTTTTACATTTCTAGGATTAAACAAAAGGATTCGCAAATAAAAGCGCTAATGCCACAACCAGTCCGTAAATTGTTAAAGCTTCCATAAAAGCTAGACTAAGCAATAAAGTACCTCGTATTTTACCCTCTGCTTCTGGTTGTCTCGCAATACCCTCTACAGCTTGGCCTGCAGCAGTACCTTGACCAACTCCAGGTCCAATAGAAGCAAGTCCTACAGCCAATCCAGCAGCAATAACGGAAGCGGCAGAAATCAGTGGATTCATGGTAAGTTCCTCGCACCAAAAAAAAGAAAAAGAAATGGTTAATGATACAATCAACCAATGAATTATTACTTAATTTTATCATTAAGTTTGATCATTAAGATCTATTGGGTCGAAGTAACTAAAAACTAATGATAATATTACTGACTCGTCAGAACTACTTCGATATCTCGTTTTTTGTTTCTACCCATGATGAAGTTTTTGTAAATCCATATACATACGGTTCTAGTTATTGCATTTCTTTCTTTCCAACCATTCTTTCATTCAATCCTTCGTTCTTTACTCTTCTATATCCTTGAGTTCATCTGTTTTTTCATCCAATCCACAATCACAAATGAAACAGAAGAAAGGACTTGACTTATCTTGTAATCCATCTAATCTAAATGCAGTAAACTGCAATCAAATCAATATATGCAATCATCAATATATGCAATGGATATCAATATGATCGATATCAACGATATCAATATATCAATATAACGATATCAATATGTATATCAATACATATATATATTTTTTTTTTTTGCTATAACTAACTAACTATATATATATATTATATGTATAGCATATAGTTAGATATATATATATATATAGTTAGTATATAGGTAGGGTATAAGGTAGGGTATAAGGACTTATATTTATATATAGATAGAAATATATAACTAGTGAATATCTAATATTGCATATACATATTACATATACATTTCTTTCTTCCATAACGTAAACTGGCCTCATTTTATACTGAATCGGATTATAGAATCATTCCTCGAAACCCACACAAAAAGTGGCTGGACTTATAGACATTACATACATCTAGTGTGACCTCCCCAACCTATCTTTTTTTTTTACAATTCCGTAATATCGTTCATCTTCTCTCCTACGACTCTAGGTCATATATTCATACGTATTTATATCTATTATGTTCTCCAACCAAGCAGATTATCTTGAACCATGCATGAATTGGGATAAGCTAAAAAAAAGACTATTTCGAAAACTAGTCAATGATGACCCTCCATGGATTCGCCTATATAAGCCGCGGCTAACGTTGCAAAAATAAGAGCTTGAATACCACTTGTAAATAATCCAAGAAACATGACAGGTATAGGAACTACTGAAGGGACTAAAGAAACAAGAACAACAACTACTAATTCATCAGCCAATATATTCCCGAATAGTCGAAAACTAAGAGATAAAGGTTTTGTGAAATCTTCTAGGATGTTAATTGGTAAAAGTATTGGAGTTGGTTTGATGTATTTCTCGAAATAACCCAATCCTTTTTTGGTAAGACCCGCATAAAAATATGCCACTGACGTGGGTAAAGCTAAAGCAACAGTAGTATTTATATCATTCGTGGGCGCAGCTAACTCCCCATGAGGTAACTGTATGATTTTCCAAGGTAAAAGAGCACCTGACCAATTAGAAACAAAAATAAATAGGAACATAGTTCCAATAAAGGGAACCCAAGGTCCATATTCTTCTCCAATCTGGGTTTTGCTCAAGTCTCGAATAAATTCAAGGACATATTCAAAGAAATTCTGACCGTCGGTCGGAATGGTTTGTGGATTCCGAACAGCTATGATGACTGAACCTAACAAGATAGCAATTACGACCCAAGAAGTGATAAGTACTTGGGCATGGATTTGTAAACCTCCTATTTGCCAATAGAAATGTTGGCCTACTTCTACACCCGATATATCATATAACCCCTTGAGTGTTTTAATGTAACATGGTATAACATTCATATTGTCCTCTGATAGAAATTGAACTTCAAAAAAGGAATTAGTTTGATTCAACCATTTCTTTCTCAACTCACCAACTTGAATCATTAATCATATATTTAGGATACCAAGAAATCACATAACATCATAATATATATCAATATCCCCAGTTCTTTTTTTTATCTATTTTTTAAAATTTATCTATTTTTAAAAATGCAAAATAGATAAAAAAGTAACCGATCCAATAAATCTATGGAGTTGCCCAATAATTAACATTAACTAATCTTATTATTCTTAATCTTAATCAACGATTTCTTATATAGCTAGAACGACCCTCACAAATTGCGGATACTAATTTGTTAAGAATCAATCGAATTGAAGCTATAGCGTCATCGTTGGCCGGAATCGAAATATCTGCAAGATCTGGGTCACAATTTGTATCGATTAAACAAATCGTCGGAATCCCCAAAATGGCACATTCTCGAAGAGCCGTATATTCTTCTTGCTGATCAACGATGATCACAATATCAGGCAATCCCGTCATATATTTGATCCCACCGAGATATGTTTGCAAGGTAGATAATTTTCTCTTCAACATTGCTGCATCTCTTTTTGGGAGACGGTTGAGTTTCCCCATCTTTTCTTCTGCTCTTAAGTCCCTGAACTTATAAAGTCTCGTTTCCGTAGTGGACCAATTCGTTAACGTACCACCGAGCCATTTTTGATTAATAAAATGAGACCGAGCCCTTATTGCAGCTGATGCTACTGAATCCGATGCTTTATTTTTGGTACCGACGATTAAGAAGCTTTTTCCCCTACTTGATGCATCAAAAACTAAATCACAGGCTTCTGATAAAAAACGAGCAGTTCTAGCGAGATTTGTAATATGAATACCTTTACGCTTTGCAGAGATGTAAGGGGCCATTCTAGGATTCCATTTCTTAGTACCATGACCAAAATGAACTCCTGCTTCCATCATCTCTTCCAAATTGATGTTCCAATATCTTCTTGTCATTTTTTCCCACACTTCCTTTTTTCTTTTTCTTATTATTAACAAAGAGACGAGGTACCTTGAAATAAATAATTGTTCCGATGGAACCTTCTACCGGGGATTGACCATCGATACACGGCACATAAATCTTTATAATTACTTATTTTATTTATTACCAAATCAATAATCAGACCAGTATAGTTAAAAGATAGTTAAAGTTAAAATGAATCCGCTCTTAGGAATCATTAAATCGCATAAATGATTGTTCTGATGTCTCATGTAAATTTGTCTCATGGAAATTGTTTGTCGCGCAAGAACAAAATAATTCTCTATGGTGTAACAAAATATCTCTCATTTCCAACTCGAATAGATTTTTTCTTTTGATTTCCAAATAAATGTTTTTGTCTTGCCTTGAACGGTGCACAAATTTTTGGAATCCGGTACCAACAGGTATAATCCCCCCCAGAACAACGTTCTCTTTCAGGCCTTTCAACCAATCAATACGACCTCGTAGAGCAGCTTTTGCTAAAACCCGAGCGGTTTCTTGAAAACTTGCTTCGGATATGAAACTTTGAGTATTCAGAGACGCTCTTGTTATTCCCAATAAGATTGCCCGATAACAGATCGATTCGTCCAAAGCACGCCCTGCTCGTTCCGCTCGCAACAATCCGATTAATTCTCCAGGCGAAAAAACATTAGACATTCCATCTTCTGAAACCAACACTTTTGATGTTACTTGACGTACAATAATCTCTATATGTCTATTATGGATCTGTACCCCCTGGGATCGATAAACCTTTTGGATCTTATTAACCAAAGAGATACAACTTTGGGCTATGGTTAGCTCAGCTACAATCAAAAACCCCCAGGGGATCCCAAGAATTCTTGGTATACGTTCGTTCCAACCTTCAACCCTCCTTTCGAGGTTCATCGATAGTGAATCAATCGAACGCACTTCTAAGATTTGTTCTACTTTTGGAAGACCTTGCGTTATGTCACCAGATCTCGATTTTTCATATATAAATGTAACTAATGTATCTCCTTCGTAAAGGATTTTCCCATAATGACCATGAACAGTTGCTCCAGGAGTAGCCAAATAAGGCTTAGCTGATCTTATAACTAAAGAGTCGACATTAACAATTAAAATTTGACCAGATTTTTTTACGTGTGGTTCGTATTTAAATAGACATACATTTTCACAAATAAATTGTCCAAGGCTAATTTTGGTCCATGTCTCTTCACAATAATCATGATGGAGAAAGCACCAATTCAAATGGAATGGGTTCAAAATGATGTTACTGCATGGATCGGGATTATAAATCCTCCTATTTTCATCTATTAAACAGTATTTAAGTACTTGAAGTACTTGGAAAATCTGTTTCAAATTGTCAAGTAGCAAATATTTCTTTAACACGATCTGATTATGAGTTATTAAATGGTAAGATGAATAAAAATTCGCTATTTTAGGTACAATAGTGCCTAAGAGACCTAAAGAATCCCTAATTGGAATTAGGGGATCCGATTCTTTTGTCAAATTGTTATATTTCGAACTATTGAATGGACCAATTCGAGAACAATTGGATGATGACAAAATTATCAAAGATTGGCATTCCTTATTTCGATTCAACAACGTACCAATAGTTCCTTGATGTTGGCTAAGTGATTGAATCTTCGCCTTGGAATAAAAGGGATTGATATTGGTGCGATCTAATCCATTATCGGGAATCAATCCGGAACTTGCCCTATCATACCTTTTTCCGGTATACAAAATAGTGGACTTGACTAACTCAATTCTTATGAAATCGCGAATTAGATCATTTGCCCTTACCTCAACAAAGGAAGCATGAACCTCTTCTATAAAATCATTTTGTTCTTGGTCCCAATTCAATACTAAGCAAGTCCGAACTAATTGAATACTTGTGTGATAAATTCCTCGAATTGACTTGCCATTTCCATAAAGGATATAATTGACAACTCTAAGTTGGACATTATCCTTTTCCTGCAAGATATCCCGAGGGAAAAGTGTTGCTAAATTTATCCCATCGGATATTTCATATGTGACTACGGGTCGAACCGAAACAAAATACTTTTTCTTGGTAGGTGTGATCCGTTGAACATAGATCCAATTTTTCCATTTTTTTGATTCTTTAAATTTTTTTTTTTCCGTTTCTGGTGGTATAAAAATGCCGCTGTGCCTGGATATCTTATCTGTCTCTCCAGGAAAATGAATATCTCCAGAAAAGATTTTAAGTTCAATATATTTTTTTTTTCTCTCCACTCGGACTAATCCGCGTACTCGGCTTCTTGTATTTATATTTAAAGCGAGTCGTGTATCTACTCCAATGATACTATTGTTCCGAACCATTATTAATGAGGATCCCGGTAAGATATGCACTTCTTCGAGAATGAAAAAAAACTGATCTACTTTCGTTTGGTATTTCGGACTAAATTCTTTTGCTCCTCGATACTCAATCAAATCTTCTTTTTTTATGATTGAATCCACCTCTATGGTCCCATATTTAGTAATTCCGGAACTGCTTCTTCTGTATCGTGGATCATCAAAATAAGCAAGAATACTATTTCTACGTAAAATACCATTTATGGGTATTTCAATCGAAATACCAAAACAGGGTATTAGTTCTTTCTCTCGTTCTTGATCATATTGTAATGGGATGATGAATCTATTTCTTCGCCTTTTCGCCAAGAAATCAGGATTCTCTTGGAGAATAGAAGGATATATGAAATTCCAATGACCATTGGATATGATTCGATCAAGTCTTGAATAGTCAAGAATTTTCCTATCTTTTTTACCAGAAGTATCCAACAATTTATGTCTTACTTGATCATTAGTCATTGAGGGGTTAGAGATATATCTTCCTTCAACAGAAAGAGAATAAACATTCATTTGATCTTGATCCTTGTGGAGCGAAAAAGACACTATACTGGATCTGCCCGGACCTCCTGCTAATATCCATAAATGGCTTGTTTTTGGTAATAGATGAACATTACCATATGTATATTCAGGTGCATGGTAGACATCGGTACTCCAGTGCATTTCTCCCTCTGATTCAGAATAAATATGTTTTCGTACCCTCTCTTTAAAATGAAAAGTGGACGTTCCAGCACGAATCTCAGCAATCACTTGTTCTGATTCTACATATTGATCATTTTGAACTAAAATCAAACTTTTTGGCGGAATAGTCACATTATGTATAATATCCCGACTCTCAATAGTTACATACAAGTCTATAGAACATAGAAAAGCGGGATGCCCATGACGGGTACGTGTGGGATGAACCAAATCCTCATTGAATTTGATTTTTCCATTAGAAGGAGCTCGTACATGTTCTGCAGTACCGCCTGTGAATACTCCGCCGGTATGAAAAGTTCTTAATGTTAGTTGAGTCCCCGGTTCCCCAATTGATTGACCCGCAATAATACCTACGGCTTCTCCCAATTCGACCAGATCGCCATGAGTGGGACTCCGACCATAACATAATTGACAGATCCAAGATGTACTCCTGCAAGTAAAGGGGGTTCGAATATATATTGGTTGTGCTCGAAAGGTTATGAATCGATTGACAAGTCCAATCCCAATATCTTGATTTCGAGTGGCAATGCATCGTAGACCGATATATATATCGTCTGCTAATACACGACCAATTAGTGTTTGGACAAAAATTTTTTCCGTCATCCCATTTTGAGGACTCACGGAAATACCTCGGATAGTACCACAATCTCTTCTACGTACAATAATGTGTTGAACTACTTCAACAAGTCTACGTGTAAGATATCCAGCATCTGATGTTCGTACAGCAGTATCTACAACTCCTTTGCGGGCTCCGTAGCAGGAAATTATATATTCTGTCAAAGAGAGTCCCTCGCGTAAATTGCTTTGAATGGGTAAATCAATCATTTGTCCTTGGGGATCTGACATTAATCCTCTCATACCTACTAATTGGTGTATCTGAGATGCATTTCCCCTTGCTCCTGAAAAAGACATTAGATAGACTGGATTAGAGGGATCAGTCATCCGAAAATTAGGATTCATTTCTTGTCTCAAATATTCACTTGTAGCATACCATATCTCAATAGATTGACGTAATTTTTCTACCGCGTGTACATTCCCATAATGATGGTGTTTCTCCAAAATAAAACTTTGTTGTTCAGCGTCTTGGACTAACCATCCCTTAGAAGGTATTGTTAAAAGATCATCAATTCCTAATGAAATAGATGTAGCAGTGGCTTGATGGAAACCCAAAGTCTTTACTTGATCCAGGATATGTGATGTATATCCCATTCCGAAATGATCTATTAATCTGCTAATAAGTCGTTTCATAGCAGTTCCATTTATCACTTTATTGTGAAAGACCAGATCGGCCCGTTCTGCCATAAGTACCTCTATATTCTGCTGAGTAGGATTCGACAATGGGCCTGAGTCAGTGATTCGAAAACTAAACTTTACTTTCTTTCCTCAATCTCAATCTTGATTCACGCAGAAATTCAGAAATTATGATACTAGTAAAATTGGAAAAACCCGAATTCCAGGCATCGCCTAATCAAATTTCTTAGTTTAGATAGTGTATGAGTAGGCCCGACAAAACCCTTGTATGGCTTCTTCTATTTCTCGATAAAAAGAAATATGACCAAGAGTGGTTCGAATGTATATACAACGGATTTCTTTTTTTACACTTCCTACTATTAGATAGTGCCCATAAATCTCATGATAAGTACCCAAAGATTCATATTGAACTTCGATGGGAACTTCTCTTGACCCAATGACACGTTGATCTAGTCTCCATCGGAGCCACAAAGGACTATCTAAACTGATTCGTTTCCGCCGATAAGCTCCAAGTGCATCATAGGAACTACAAAAATATGGTTCTTTCTCTTTCGTATACTTATAATTATTATTGTCAACTGTTTGATTTTGATAGTTTCTGCAATTATATGGATTATACATATTTGCACAAATACCTCGACGATTCCCGATCGTTAATACATAGAGTCCGATAAGTATATCTTGGGTTGGTACGGAAATGGGATCTCCAATAGCTGGAGACAAGAGATTCATATGAGAAAACATAAGTAAACGGGCCTCCGCTTGAGCTTCCAAAGATAAAGGTACATGAACAGCCATTTGATCCCCATCAAAGTCTGCATTGAAGCCCTTACAAACTAATGGGTGTAAACAAATAGCACGTCCTTCCACTAAAATGGGTTGGAACGCCTGTATGCCTAATCTATGCAGGGTGGGTGCTCTATTCAACAATACAGGATGCCCCTGCATAACTTCTTGCAGTATTTCCCATACAATCGGTTCTTTTTCCCGAATTTTACTTTTAGCAATCCCTATGTTAGAAACACCATGTTGCCTTATTAGACCACGAATTACAAATGTTTGGAAAAGCTCTATTGCTATTTCTCCAGGTAATCCGCATTGATGTAATGAAAGCGAAGGACCCACAACAATGACGGAACGCCCCGAATAATCGACCCGTTTACCAAGCAGAGTCTCACGAAATCTTCCCTCTTTACCTTCAATTACATCCGAAAATGACTTGTAAACTTTATTATGACCATCCCTCAT